ATGGTATTTTGTATAGAATATCAAAACGAAAAGGGATTCAATTTCTACCATTATTATGATATTCCGTATTCCAATTGGAGACCATAAATGTATTCAGGATTTGATCTGTTCAATGAGATAATGAGACAAAGACATAATAATCAGAAACAATATAGAATTTTTCGTACGAAACGTTTTTCGTGGATTCATTAGTTCATTGTTAAAAAAAAAAAATTCGCAGAGAAGAGAGATATTTTTACCTATTTTTTTAGTCAAATTTGTAGAAGTAGAATATGATTGAAGTGTATAATTGAAGTGTATAAGAAGGCTTATTTTGATTAATAAACATGTGCAGATCTAAATCTAACTATAGCTATCTATATATACATATGCTGCTTCCCCCTTTATTAGAGCTCTATTCAGGACAGAACATGTTATACTCTATCATAATTTTCAAAGAAAAATTTTGAAAATGAAAATTTAAGCATGATACTTTCCTGAAAATTACTTATGGGCATCTTATCCAGATAAGATACCCGATTAGATCACATTGTGTAACAATTTATGTTCTGGGATTTACATATACCCATAATTGCTGTTATAATTTAAATTGAGAAGGATTTTTTTCAATAAAAAAATCGCGACTAATTAGTTATGTATCAATTTAGATTTTCTTATATCATTAAGGAAGCCCAATTTTCGATGAAAATTCCAGAATCATTTATGAACTAATAGTTAACGGTTCCAGTTTGTTCTGAATTTCTTCTTTTGTGACTGAAAAAGAAAATTTTTGTTTTTCAATAGAAAAAAGGTAAGGGAAATTTTTTCATATATTTTGTATCGTTTTGGCGGCATGGCCGAGCGGTAAGGCGGGGGACTGCAAATCCTTTTTCCCCAGTTCAAATCCGGGTGTCGCCTGATCACCAAAAGAATCGAAATACTTTTTTCTATTTTGCTGATATAATTTTCCAAATTTTTTCCAGCAGAAACAAGCGGAGGAAAAGGATGTTTTTGCTTGATTCTAATTCTAAGTATCTGGGGGTTCCGTTCTCTAAAATGCTGTAAATCCCCTTAGCGTATAGGATTTAAGGAAAGATTATAGTACTGAAAAGGAACAGGTAAATCGTGATAGTCCCTTCATTACTAATGGAGTGTCTACTGACCGGGTCTTGAATTAGATGGGATGGCTGGACGGAAAGGAAATCCAATTCCATTTTTAGTTTGGGAAAGGCCGTAAGATATTATACTTTGTATACATATTCATGGAAGTCCTTGAGTGCTCCGGCATTCAATCTAATTAATATGGATTAAATGTCTAATTGGCTTTTACTTACTTATACTTAATATATTTCTAATAAAGTACAAAAAGAAATTCCTATTTTTTGTTAACCCCCAGTCAAGAACATAATAGGACGTCTTCCCATTGTTTTATTTTCATAGAGACAATAGGTAGACGGTAAGGATTAGATCAAAATAAAATGGGAAAGAAGGAAAGAAATAGGGTATGTGATAAATAGTGATCTATCTGACTTCTATATTGTTATACTTTTTACTTAATTTAATGAAGAGCAACAAAAGAACGAATAGGTTTTTTCTGTTTTCTACATGGTAGTAGCATTTCTTTGATACTTACAAGGAGTTCTCCGCATATTTTGCTTGTGCTTAATATTTTCTCATTATACTAGAAATCCTATAAGAACTTGTTATAATTGGATTTATTGGATTGGTTCATCAACAATGTTGGGTCAGAATAACCTTTTGACTCTTCGCCAGTGATTCCACTATTATTTATTAGTGAACAATAATTGAATAATTCCTTCATAGAGATAGAGGACATAATTCACATGGATATAGTAAATCTTGCTTGGGCTGCTTTAATGGTAGTCTTTACGTTTTCCCTTTCATTAGTAGTATGGGGAAGAAGTGGACTATAGAAGTACTACTAATTGAGTTTAGTTCCTAAACTGTATCATTTTTTTTTATAGATCATTCGGCAAAATTTTTTTTTTTTTTATTTTGAATTTCACTATTTCAATTTCTATTTCAAAATTGAAAATATATTAATTTAGAAATTCTCTTGGATTTTAGTGGAGTAATGTATTCTACGAATTAGAATCGTAAGAGTCGCTTTCGATTATTTTAAATTTATTGAAATCAATACAAATTAAATACAAATAGATAAAGCAAAGAAATAGAATCGGGACACTAGAGTAATATACATTAATAGTATATATGTAATTGATTTACATATATAGGAAAGGAATATGACGATACTATTGTCGATTGATCTATATTAAATTACCCTGTATTAGAATACAACTTTATACAATACACTAAAATAACAATACTAGATAGTATGGTAGAAAGATTCAGATCTTTCTTTCTACCATACTATTGTATCTCATAGAATACGGCTGATTCTAGTCTGCCCATTTCGTTTAAGGCGCGAAATTTTAATCCTTTTCTTCTCTATCAATTATTGCTAAGAACTAAAAAGTCAAGTTTAATTAAAATTAATCGCCTTGGCTGACTGTTTTTACGTATATTATAAGTAAAAAAGCGGTAGGAACTAGAATAAACAGTGCAGTAGCAATAAATGCGAGAATATTTACTTCCATAATCTCATTGTTTAATTTTTCTTTAATTCGCAATAACTCGGGAGTTAATCCCATAGAGATAATAAATCGTTCGCCTGTAAATTCAATGGGATGAATTACATCTCGATGATATCGAATCGGATCAATATCATGAATAACAATATCTGAGCTATCAAATCGATCCATGGTCAAGAATTAAATAGTATAACATAGGAAGATCTTTTATCCATACCGAACTCAAAATTAGATTCCTGATCCACTCAATAATTCCTTTATTTTTTTTTTTTTTTTATCATTCTTTTACATTATTTCTTTTCTATAATCTACCGCCCTCTTTGTACAATCATCTGATGAAGTATCATCGAACCACCTTTCCACTTACCATTGGTTCTAAACAAACCCCACCAAACCCTCGAAGCTAAATGAAAAAAAGGAAGGAGTTAAGTTCTAAACTCCTTTTTTTAATGATCTAATCTTCTTGGAAAACAAAAGAAGTATCATAAAGACGAGTACAAGTTCTGGTATAAAAAATCTAATATTCCATCAAATTAACTATTTATATATAAATTTAAAGGGTTTGTTCTTTCAAGGAAAAAACCCTTATAAAAAAAAATTTCATTACCTCGTTAATAAAAAAGTGATCCTTGTTTGATCTTTATTTTTTAAATCCTCTTTACTTGAATTAGTAACGGGACGCATATATCAAAAGCTCAATGTGAAATTTGAATGAGATAGACTATTTCAAATTAGTGAAATTAGAAATTGAGGTTACACAAAATAGGGCCAGAAAAGGATATACTTTTAAGATTAAATCTATCGCAGTAACTATGTTAAATTTATTTTATATCGTACAAATTCCATTTATGTACTCCCGGGAAACATACAGTACTCTAACTCTATTCCACAGATCGGGAGTAATCGAAAAAAAAAAAAAAAAAGCCAGACCCAGTACAGTACGGTATCCCGCGGAATCCTCAATCCGATGCTAATAAAATAATTGTACTAATAAAATAATAATTGTACTAATCCATATGGGTCTCTCTCCCATCAATCAAATCCGTACTAGTAGAAGAAATGGAAATTACCCCATTTGTTTGATGATAAATGTGAAACAAAAAAAAAAAGAAGAGGGATCTCCGTTGGGAATGAAATTCTGCTATTTGTACTTCTTTTCACAAAAAATAGAGAGATGAATTTATATATTTTTTTATTGAATTTGGATTCGTCGGGACTGACGGGGCTCGAACCCGCAGCTTCCGCCTTGACAGGGCGGTGCTCTGACCAATTGAACTACAATCCCAAGTAAATACCATAATAAAATAAAGTATACATATTTTATTATTTCATTGTAACCCTTTCAATTTAGATTAGAATTAGCGTGTTGTAACAGAGCCGCGAGTGTGATATATTGATACCCATATGTATATTAACTTTAGTGAGAGCAGCCTGGATTATTACTAATCCTTTCGGTATTGCCAAATCAATTGGATAATAACTTTTTCAATGAAAAAAGTTTTTTATTTACTCTTTTCCTTAAACTTGACTTTATACTTAGAGATCCTGATATGAATCTAGATCATTAGCAAGGAATTTGTTGTAAAAATAGCGTCAATAAGTATAAGTAGTGGTATAGATATATCAGAAAATTTTTCTCTTCCGTATTGGGGGATCGGACATTTCTGAAATAGCAACAAATGGGTTATATCATTTCAGGGTGGATCGGCGAATTATTGGGCCGAGCTGGATTTGAACCAGCGTAGACATATTGCCAACGAATTTACAGTCCGTCCCCATTAACCGCTCGGGCATCGACCCAGGAAGAATCAATTCCAGGCTTATTGATAATCCACTTCCTTTCGTAGCACCCTACCCCCAGGGGAAGTCGAATCCCCGCTGCCTCCTTGAAAGAGAGATGTCCTGAACCGCTAGACGATGGGGGCATACTTGCACGACCGCCATCATACTATGCTCATAGTATTAGTATGAATAGTTTTTTTAAATTGTCAATATAATGGAATGGTATGACTCGATACGAAGGATCTTTCCGTCTTTCACGATTCTATAGAATTCTTTTCACTAAAAAATTTGTTTCAAAGGCCACTCCGAATCTCTTTATCAATGATTCAATGAAATATCTTGGATCTATGTTAAATTAGTGGATACATGTATCACTCTAATGAATTTAGTTATGATGTCAATTATGGTAGGTCTTGAAACAATTCATTGTATTGATATTTATCAAATAACTATTTTACCTAGTATTCACTAGTATACCCTAACCCTATATTTAATTTACTGGATAAGTAAAATTGTTCATTCCTGAATGAACCCCTATCCTTAATTATATCCTTATTATAAGATATATATAGATGTACATCTATTATAATAAGTATATATACTAAACTCATAGTGGCTTTATTCAGG